AGCCAATGATCTAATTAGTGGAATAATTGGAATTATTGTATCAAGCTTTTTCATAACATTTTCAATTAGAAATGAATTTTCCAGCATTTGACTCCGTACCACTGAAGGATTTAGCCGCACATTTGAAAAATAGCCCAAAAAGTAAAATGAATGCTCGGATAATTGGTTTATATGGATCTTTCCTGGTTGAGACCAAACATAAAAATGACATTGCCATAAATGGATAAGATAGTATTTCCATTTATTCATCAAAAAGGGCGTATTCTTTGAAGCCAGAATGGATTTTCCTTGATATCTAACATAATGAATGAAAGGGTCCTTGAAGAACCATAGGGTGGACGGAAAATCCTTATCAAAGACTTTTAAAAAATGTTCTATTTTTGCATAGAAATAGATTCGCTCAAAAAGGACTCCAGAAGATGTTAATCGTAAATAAGAAGATTTGTTACGGAGAAAAAGAAAGATAGATTCGTATTCACATACATAAAAATTATATAGGAACAGGAATAATCTTGGATTCCTTTTTGAAAAAGTAGAAATCCCATTTTTTTGAGTAATAAGACTATTCCTATTCCAATTAAAATACTCATAAAGAAAGAGCCTTAATAAATGAAAAGAAGAGGCATCTTTCACCCAGTATCGAAGGGTTTGAACCAAGATTTCCAGATGGATAGGGTAGGGTATTCGTACATCTGACACATAATTTAAATATGAAAATCTTTCCTCAAAAAAAGGAAATATTGAATGAATTGATCGTAAATTATAAGATTTGACAATTTCTGCCTCCTCTAAGGAAGAGATTAATTGTAGGGAAAATGGAATTTCCACACTGACGGCAAACCCCTCCGATATTATTTGAGAATACAAATTCTTGTTGTACCCCCAAAATGTATTTTTGTTAGAATCATTAGCAGAAATAATCAAATGATTCTGTTGATACATTCGAGTAATTAAACGTTTTACAATTAGTAAACTAGATTTATTGTCATAACCTAGATTTTCCACCAAAATGGAGCTATTTAAACCATGATCATAAGCAAGTGCATAAATATACTCCCGAAAAATAAGTGGGTATAGGAAGTCATGTTGACGAGATTTATCTAGTTCTAAATATACTTGAAATTCCTCCATTTTTGAAATTCGATTGGGTCCAAGGATCGAGGATTTATTGGGTTATCAAATGATACATAGTGCGATACAGTCAAAACAGGGTATTCTATTCTAATAAAAATGGAATAGATACCTAGAAAATAAGTAAGACTCATCAACGGACTCTCTCTACTCGCTTTTTCCATCTAATTGTTTTATGTTCGTTCTAGGATAACAAGATAGTTAGAAATCCTTTATTTTCTCAACCCAATCGCTCTTTTGATTTTGGAAAAAAAATCTTTATCCTTTATCAATATACTCTTTCTTCTACACATTTATCGCCACCCCATAATAGAATGGAGAATAGCTAATAGTTAGGACTCATAACAAAAATAAATAATCCATCCATGGGAAAAGCTTTTCCCACATCAAGTACTAATATATTTTTAACATATAATTAGATGGGGTAATCATTCAAATTCAAAACGAAAGCTCGTTGCTTTTTGTTTCCCTATAATTGGAGTCGCCAAACTCTATCCATTTATTAATTCAACCCAACTGTGAATTGATTTTGTTCCGAGCCAACAATTCAAACAAGAATTGGGGACCGATCCAATAACAATGAAATATGCTTAGAATTCTCCATTGATACGACATGCTGCTTTTTCCATTCATTCCTTTCTGGATCAGTCGTGGTCTTACAAACTCTACCGATGGTATGGACGAATCCATTGCTTCATAGAAATGTGTAAAAAATTTAGTCGCACTTAAAAGCCGAGTACTCTACCATTGAGTTAGCAACCCTAATTAAATAAACTAAAAAAATAAACTAAAAAAATAGGATGTGTAGATACAATCGCAATCAAAATAAAAAAAAAAGATGGAATTGGAAAAAGAAAAAATATTCCATAAAAAAAGAAAAAAATTAAAAAATGTCGAAGTCGAATCGATTCTGAACATAAAAATGAACAGATCAGATTAAAATACAAGAAATTTTCTCAGATAAAAAAAAGAAAATCACAATTTATAGACCACCTCTTTGTCTCCTATGTTATACATTATTTTCATTTTCTTTATCTTTTTTTTAATTTATATTATTTTTTTTCATTTATATTATCTTTTTATATTCTAAATTTTTGATTTTCTTTTTTTTTATATTCTAATATTCAATAAAAAAAACTTCTTTTCTTGTTTATATCACAGAAAATCCAACGAACCTATCCATTTGATGAAGTAAAAAAAATCCTATGGAACGTAGATCCATTTATTCACGATCGGATTATATTTGTTTGATACACTGTTGTCAATATTAATGTTGAAAAAAGAATACAATGGAGAAAATAAACGAATTAGAAACTTAAATATTAAATAACAATTTAAGAAATACCAATTGAAATCCAATTGAATTGAATTCAATAATAACCCATTTTTTAAATATAAATAAGAAATACTAAGCTAATACAAAAATAATAAGAAAAATCAAGTAAATAAAAAACCAAGCAATTATGTTGTATTAACACTACATAAATAATCGACATAGATACAAAAAAGGCGTATGCGAAAATTAAGGAAAAAAGTAGAGATCGGGTTTATTCAATCAATAAATATAATAATTCAAAGATATAATTATAATAATTCAAAGATATAATAATATAATCATTCAATCAATATAAATATAGTAAGAAAGCTTAACCTAACCCCCTTTTTTTCTTTTTTTTTTATTTATTCAGAGAATTCCAACAAAAACCACCAATGTATTTATAGACCAAATTACTTCATTTCTTACTTCATTTGTCCATTTTTGGATTTTAGATTATTTAAAAAGGATTTTTTGTAGAAAACAGCCATTCTATGGCAGCAATAAGAAATTAGGTATGAATAGAGCAAGAGAGCGGGGGGGATAAGAGAGAAAAAGGTTATATAAATCTATATACAAGTCATCCACACCCTCTTTTTTTTTATTTCTTTAATTGAATTTCGTTTGTTGATTAGGATAAAGTTCCATAAAAACACCCGCCTTTTTTGAAATATCCTGAACAGTTCCTGTAGGTTGAGCGCCTTTTTCAAGGAAATATAGAATAACAGGAATATTTAAATAGGTTTGATTCTTTATCGGATCATAAAAACCCACTCTCCGAAGATCTCTCCCCTCTCTTCGAGATCGAACATCAATTGCAACGATTCGATAAACAGCTCATTGGGATAGATATAGATAAACAATACACCCCCCCTAGAAACGTATAAGAGGTTTTCTCCTCGTACGGCTCGAGAAAATTCGAAATTATGTCTATGTATAGAATTATGATGTCAAATAGATCCATAAAATCACCAAATCAATTAGACTATGATTTAAATACTTTTTTCTTATTCTTTCCAAAAAAAAAATCACTCGTATTCGCAACCTCATAACTCAAGTTGGATAACTCTCAAATAACTCAAAGGAAAACAAAAACCTTTAGGTAGGTATTTTATTTCATTTATTGAGCGGTCTCTACCCCCTTTCTTGTCTGTCTCCTTTAGAATCTATTTTTCGTCTTCAGTCTAATATATTTGTTGAGACAATTGAAAATGGTATTTACTTGTTCCATGATCCGTTAGCTTTTCCTTGAATCATTGGGTTTAGACATTACTTCGAGGATCTTTAATCGTTTCAAAAATGGCAGCAACATACCAATTTTGTTTTTATTTCTTTCCATCAAAGAATCATACAAATAGATGGTTGATTCCCGCAGATCCACTTTTGATCGAAATAGTTTTACCAATTCCAACAAATTTTACTTTTTTGAAACTTGCTCGAGTTGGATCCTTTCGATTTCGATATCGAAAATATACTTACGAAGTTGTTCTAACTTATTAATTTTCACTAACCCTAGAAACTTGCCCCTGAGAAATGAATCAACTCGAGCTCCATCATGTACTATTTCCATCATCAACCCCCTCCCCCCAAAAATGAATTCGAGTGGAACAGAACAAACGATGTCGAGTCAAGAGCACTCTCATTTCTATATAATAGAAAAATGGTGGATGTAAGAATCCACAGCTAATCTAATCATGTCTTTCAAGTCGCACGTTGCTTTTTACCACATCGTTTCAAACGAAGTTTTACCATAACATTCCTCTAGTTTGGAGCCGGTATGTAATTGATTCAATTATGAAATCATGAATAGTCATTGATTCAATCGATACATAATAATCCATATTTTTTCCTTCTATATGAATGGAAAATTTCTAAAGTAAAGAGGTATCAACAAAAATTCAAATTAACTCGATATTGTATTGTAGGAATAGAATTTCGATTCTTATTTTTTTTTTAGAAAAAAAAATAGAAATTCGAAATAGAATATTCTTAAATTTAAAAATAGAAAACTAAATAGATAGAATTTTTTTATTAGTTTATTAGAAATATATATTTTATATATTTTAATATTTTATATATTTAATATTTTATATATATATAATAATATTATATATATATATAAATATATAATTATATAATTTATATAATTTTGAATTTTATCTAATTTAGAATTTCATTTTCTTTATTTTTATTTCTTTTTTATTTTTCTAATTTATATAATTATATTATTTATATAATATTCTAGAATATAATATTATAGAATATTAAATATTATATAAATATATATTCTATATAACATAATTAGATATATTTCATAATTAGATATATTTATTATATAAAATAATTAGATATATTTATTAATCTAAATCTAATTTTTTATTATATTTTCTTATTCTATTTTCTGTTATTTTATTATATTCTATTTATTATTAATATTATATATTAAATAATATTTTATATATTAAATAATATTAAATTAATATTATATTATATACTCTTAAACAGAAGGTTTCTCAAAAAAGGGCAATCTTTATTCTGATATACAATAAAATTTGTATTCAGATATGATATATATCATGAATTCATGAATGGATATGCTCTGGGACGGAAGGATTCGAACCTCCGAATAGCGGGACCAAAACCCGTTGCCTTACCGCTTGGCCACGCCCCATTTCTATTTCTATTCGACACTAATAAACACTATTATTGGTATTGGTTGTTCGTCAATTTCAGTCCAAATATCTAAATATCTATAGTCTTAATATCTATAGAAAAGATTGTTGCTATAATTTTGATATGTGTAGATATAGAATTAAACTGAAATTATTGATCATTACATAGAATTCAATTAAGATATTGCATGAAAGTATTATTTCTTCTATTTTTTTTTATTTCTTTTTTGATTTCAAAATGGAAAGATTTGGAATTGGATAAGCTCAAATCAAAGAAGGATTTTTGAGGTCTACTTTCTTTATTGGATTTATCATTTTATTCGTAATTAATTCGATTTTCTTTATTATATTCTATTTTGATTATTATTTGGATTCTCTTTTTGATTTCTTTTTTTTTTATTTGGATTTATTATTATATTATTAATTATTAAATATTTATTAATTATTAAATATTTAATAATTTAAATTGAATTTAAGAGATTTATTTAGAAAATAGATATTTAAAAATTTTAAAAATAGTTATAAATAGTATAAATCATAAATGAAATAAATAACAAAAAAAAAAAAAACGAAATTAATAATTCATTTAGTATCAAATTCAGAATATATTAATAAGAATATTAACTTAATTTAAATTAATTTAACTCACAAAAAGAAAAAATACAATTATCTTAAAGAAAAAAATGTTTGTTATGCTTAATATCTTTAGTTTGGTCTGTATTTGTATTAACTCTGGCCTTTATTCAAGTAGTTTTTTCTTCACGAAATTACCTGAAGCCTACGCTTTTTTGAATCCAATTGTAGATATTATGCCAGTAATACCTCTACTCTTTTTTCTTTTAGCTTTTGTTTGGCAAGCTGCTGTAAGTTTTCGATGATATCTTTAATTTGAATACTGTCCTAGAAAAATTCATAATTTTTTCGAAAAAAAAAAATTCGAACATTTTAACAATTTATAAGATCAGATAAGTCTTACAGTGTGAATCCTCAATTCAAATATTGAAATTTGTTTATAGACAAGAAAAATCTGGACCATCTCATTTCCTCCTTCTTACATTTTTTCCATTGAAAAATCCTATTATGAGTCCCCCAATAATATCTAATTCTGGATATGAAAGAAAATTTTTGGTAATAAAGGAATCGACTCTTATTACAAATAAATTTTCGAAAAGTTTTTCTATTTCTCGAAATCACTTCATTTCTTAGTATCAAAAGAAACATAATGTGTAGTATAGGAGAATCTATTCTCTTTCTTTTTTTTTTAATGATCTTGGAGATTGTGTAATGCTTACTCTAAAACTATTTGTTTACACGGTAGTGATATTCTTTGTTTCTCTTTTCATCTTCGGATTCCTATCTAACGATCCAGGACGTAATCCGGGACGTGAAGAATAAAAAATCATATTTTTTGGTTTTCTGTGTTTTCCTTGCTTGTGCTTGATTTTGAAATATTCTTATTATCCATTTTACATCTTTAACTATTAAATATTAAATAAGAAAATAGAAAAGTTAATCGTTAATATAAATAAAAAATCAATATGAAAAAAAAAGAAAACAAACAAAGAAAACAAACAAAAGAGGCTCTGTTCTATAAATAAAAAAAAAGGTAAATAAAATACCAAATCATCGACGGAAACGGAAAGAGAGGGATTCGAACCCTCGGTACGAAAAATTCGTACAACGGATTAGCAATCCGACGCTTTAGTCCACTCAGCCATCTATCCCCAATTGAAAAAAAAAAATCTTCTTTATACTTCTCTCTTTGACTTTTTCTATTATTATTTTCTATTCTAATTATATATTCTAAATTCTATTTATATATTATATAGATTTAGTTATATATTATATAGATTTAGATTCTTTTTTTTATTTATTTTTTAGTTAATCTTTATTATTATTATTTCGAATTTCTTATTTTTTTTTTCTATTTTCTATTTAGATATTATTATTTCTATTTTCTATTTAGATATTATTATTATTTAATATTTATTTATTTAGATTTAGAATATTATTCAATTCTAAATTAGAATATCTAAGACTAATAAAATAATAAATAGAATAATAAATAATAGAAATGAAATTAATATAATGAAATTAATATAATGAAATTAATATATAATATATTCTATTATTAGAATTCTATATTTATTAGAATATTCTAATTCTAATAAATAAAATAGAAATAACTTGTTTTTCAGCTCGGCCAGGTCAGTACCTAGCCGGGCCTTTTTTGTTCCTATGAATCCTGGAAAAAAATGATTTCTTTGATCTGAAAAAAAGATACTTGTTATTGAAACAAGATCAAACATAAGAATGTCATTTCTTATTACTCTTTCTTTTTTTCCGGTAAAGTATCTAAAAAAAAAGAATGGAACTGGGGGT